ACACGTTATGCAAACAGAAGGTATGGTTACTCTACTCTATTTTTTCATGGAATGATTATTCCATTCTTTTTTCTCTTTGGATCATAACCAAATCAAAACTTCTCGAGTTATTAGAATCTGTAGTAAAAAAAGTCCTTGGTTATTTAACTTAGATGAAATAGTAATAGTTCCGCTCATTGGTATACTACAAAAATGGGAATGAAATCAATCTGATTCCAATATCTCATATCTTTCCCAAACAAAAGGGGACAATTTAAGTGGAAAGCCCATATCTATTTAATATCTATTTATTAGAATAAAATTAGTCTGTTTTTATGTTATTTCGTACTGTATAATTCCTTTGCTTTGTTTGTGGGATCATTTTCCCCGAGGGGTAATGAAAAGAATTCTAGAATGGATTGCTAATTATGCCTAGATCTCATATAAATGGAAATTTTATTGATAAGACCTCTTCAATTGTAGCCAATATCTTATTACGAATAATTCCGACAACTTCAGGAGAAAAAAAGGCATTTACCTATTACAGAGATGGTGCGATTTGATTCTTTTTTCTTGTTTTTTTTAGCCCTCACCTCAGTCTTACGAGAAAGAGACGCGGTTCGGTATAGAAAGAACGAAATTCTTGAAATAAACCTACGCTCGGTGAAGGTGAAGTTTGGAGATAGAACAATTCCTTCTATCGTGTATCCTCGATTGATGCAGCCTCAGATGTTTCAATTGTTGATTTGAGTATTGAGCGAAAGGTTACACCTATGGGTTCTGTATTGCGGGTCAATCCTACACTACATTAGTACCAATAGACGGCATAAGGGAAAAAGCACTACACCTAGGAATCAACAACACAAAAACTTTGTTATAAATTCCCCCTTTCCTTATCGGTATCGGGACTAACAAGAATGGTTGGGACAACAAACATCCATCTCGTTTGTACTTTGGATACCCGTATAACCATCAAAGATCGTTGAAGTGACTAATTCCTGGAAATAGAAGGCGTTGAGAACAAAGAAATTGTTGGAGTTACCATTTATATCTAACACTAATATGATTGGTGTTAAGAAAAAACCTCTTGCGGGAAGGCTGGCTAGAGATTTCTTGTAAAAATACTAGTTCCTTTCAGTTCATAATGAGATGAGAATAGTTCAATTTTTATTCTATGGATTATTCCCCTTAGTACTATGCGCAGAAGGGAGGAGCCGTATGAGATGAAAATCTCATGTACGGTTCTGGAACGGAGATTTTTTGAATAGAATGAACGACCGTAACGGATGTTGGCTCAATCCGAAGGAAATTATGCGGAAGCTTTACAGAATTATTATGAAGCTACGCGACCAGAAATTGATCCCTATGATCGAAGTTATATACTCTATAACATAGGCCTTATACACACAAGCAATGGAGAGCATACAAAGGCTTTGGAATATTATTTCCGGGCACTAGAACGAAACCCATTCTTACCACAAGCTTTTAATAATATGGCCGTGATCTGTCATTACGTGCGACTATCTCCACTATAGAAATAAGGAAAAAAAGCAAAGATCAAATTGGCTAGTAAATACTAGAAAAAATAGGCTTTCTACATAATGCATCGTCCAAAGCAACGATTTTTATCAGCTGTAGCAAGGAAAGAGACTTCACGAGAACCAAAATAGGAAGAAAAAAAAAAAAAATGAGTGCAGCCTATATACTATATTCTATGGATAAAGGATCAAATTGATAGAGAAAGCACCGTAAAGATCAATTAGCGAGCTATTGAGTCGATACAGTTAAGAACTGCTTACTTATGTCATGATATGGGACAAAAGTTAGGAATCAACTTATGTAATAGAGTCGATCCACTAAGGTATTGAGCAGCGGTGTAGCATCAGATCCCAAAGATAGTAAGTTCTTTTTTCTTATGGAAAAAAGTCTTTTTCAAAGATTCTATATGAATTCCATATATGAAACCGAGATAGTTACCTTTCAGAAAATTATAACGATATTGTGGGGATACCTATGCTTCATTCTTCTGAAGGTGGGAGAAAAGATCAAACTGATTCTGATTATTGATCAAAATTAGGGTTTGAAACTTATGTAATTAACTTCTTCTGGTTAACCCAAGAAAAAATGGGATAGGTTTATGAGAAATCTAATTCAGTTAGCATAGGGTAGATTAAGATAGGACACAAAAAGAATCGATTTTTGAGCCGTATGAGATAGGAAACTCTCAAGTACGGTTCTAAGGGAAGGAACCACCTATTCCGACCGGGGAGAACAGGCCATTCTACAGGGTGATTCTGAAATTGCGGAAGCTTGGTCCGATCAAGCTGCTGAGTATTGGAAACAAGCTATAGCGCTTACTCCAGGTAATTATATTGAAGCACATAATTGGTTGAAAATCACGAAGCGCTTCGAATAAAACCACTCTCTTTTTTAATGAATTTTTAAAAAATGGGTTTGGTTGTTGGATCCATCAATCAAATAAAATAGATCGTTCCTATGAGAAGATCTAATCAAGAATTTC